GAAAGCGTTTCAATAGGAGCCCAGCTTCCCTCTTTGCTTTGCGACCTCATCACTTCAATTCAAGCGCAAACCAATTTCTTTCTTAGTCACCGGGCGGGAGGTGAAGGCCATAAGAGAAGATTGCCCTCCCGGTAAGGTAGTTTACTTGCTTACTTGTTAGAGTAAGGAAGAGAGGAAAAGGGTGCTGTCATCTATCTCGACCAGTTTCCCGAGGCGTTGGAAATCCAGACCGGCTCAGAGAATCACTGGCGCTATTTAGCCCTTCGTTTCGCCAACAAAGAAGTCATCCTTGACGATTTCCCATTCCTTCCCTGCCGAGCCGCCGCTCTTCGCCATTCGAAGTACTACCTCCGCCTTCCCTTTCTATAACATACCCCGGCGCCCTCCTTTCCAATCACTAAGAAAAAATCAATACCAATCAAATCAAAGCCCTATCTAAGTAAAGCTTCGTCTGTAATTTTTCGGCCCAGGGGGAGTTTGCTCGACCCATTCCCCAGTCTCCCGCACTGCTCAAGTAAGTGTGCGACTCCGTATGAGGACCTCCTTCCCTTCTGCCCACTCTCCGTTCACACGGTTCTCAAAGCAGAGGAGGAAGGGTGGGCAGCAGGTACCACGAGCCCTCTGTCCCACACATCTATCCAGAAGCAAGTGTAGTTCACCGGTTCCACCGAATGCTCCTATCTCTCGGCAAAGATCGTGTGAGTGTGCAGTTATGCTTCGGATGCTTCGCCATAGAATAGATCGACCCAGTTCCCGTTCTTTTCCGGTGCGCTCGCTTTATATCTCCGACACACAAGGAAGGACGCGGTGGGAAGGAAGCAGCCCCAGCCTCTGTCCGGCCGATCATTCCGCTGGCATCTTGCATTCACGCCTCCGTTTGACTGCCGCTCGGGGATGTAGTTGTAGATACTTTAGTCTTAGTGGGTCGTTGGCTCCACCTGTTATCTCCTTCTACGACATGCTGTTGTCGTCGCCATATTCCATATGTCACTTAGTCATCTCTGCCTCGCTGCGGGTCAGCACCTCCGAAAGAAACGGAGGACTTCATTCAGTGACTCCGCGATCGCCCTCTGAACGATCAGAATAAGGTAAAGCTTGAAGATAAGTTTTGTACTCTATTAATTTCTCAGTCCCTCTAGTCGGGTGGGCGCCGGCCGGTCTTTCGACCAGATATCCCCCTAAAAACCGTACGTGCGGGTCTCCCCGCATGCGGCTCACGCCATTCGAGGTGGCCCAGCCCAGCATTCATTCGCAAATCCTGTAGTGAAATTGAGACTGCCCGACCTCGGAAGTTAATTCGCGTGTAGGCAGCGCTGTCTGTCGTACCGTTGACTCTATCTATTCATTGAATTTACTTTTTTACATTTTTTATATAGGCTCGCTCCCTCTTTTTCCAAGAATTCATGCACTTCCCTTTACTTCATAGGGCCTTCTCTAATAGGGGAAAAGCCTTCCATTTCCGTCAAATGACCCGGCCTCCCCTGGCTCTTCCACCGTCCCGGCTCCCTTTCCTCCCTATGCTATGCTCCCCCGGCGCAGGCCTACCACGCCTCGCGCCTGCGGCGTTTTCACCAGACGGTCTTTGCCAGTAGTGCCATCCTCCCCGCTGGCTGTATGGGCGGGTTGTCCCTCGCTGCTGCGTTCTGTTAGGCTATGGATTACAGGAACAAATGTAGTTGAATGAGACAGCAGGCGGGTTACACGTTCCACTGCGCCGAGATGTGAGGTGCAGGTGGTGATGATCACCCCGGGGTATGCGCTAGCGCCCTTGACAGGCACTCCAGGACCCGCCAACGCTCGTGAAAACCCGGGTCGGTCGGTCCTCCATTCATCCGACCGGAGGTGTGGATAACGAGGCCACCTTCACAACCTTCTCCCTTCTGTCCCTATGTTGTAGTAAGGTAGGGCGGTTCGCTTGAGTTGCTCAACCGCCCCTTAGCCCGGTGCTCATGACGCGCTACGGAATCTCCACCGTGCCGGGGGACCAAGCAGGGCATAGCTAGCGGCATAGGAGCCGACTCGGCGTCAGCGGCTTCGTGCCGCACTGGAGTGATCCAATATGTGGTTCCGCACGTTCCACCACTTCTCCGTTCATTTCCAATACCGATCGTGAAACACCATGAGCAGCAGGATGTTGAGGTCCGGAATTCAAAGTGAAATTTTTGATTTGCCCGTTCCTAGTCGTCATGGGAAAGAAAGGCAGAAATAAGAAAGAGATTATTCCCTGAGAGCTTGTCCAGTACCACCAGTACCAGAAATGCATCTCCTTCGCCCGCACGAGAGACTTCTATGCCAGCCGGGAATAACGGCTCTGTTATGAAAGAAAGCGGCAGACAGACTAATTTGACCGGTATTCCCTAATGAGTGGCTTTAGGAGATTAGGGTCCCCCCTTATATTCTCCCACCCATCTGCGGGGGGTTTCCGTATCTGTCTCCGCGGGGATATCCAGATCGTAAGACATTATTGCCTTCGCGCTACTGGAGTATAGTTCCAGCATTTCCGGCGAGTGCGCGAGCCCCCCTTTCCCCCTTGCACAATATTCGCGAAGTTGCTCCCGAATCAAAGTGTGAATGTCCCTTAGAAGTGCCGCACGCTCGTTTTGATCGGGAGCGGGGTGGGCAACTTCAGCCGGTGCTGGCGCCTGCGGCAGCGCCTCGTGAGTTGCAGTATGTTGTGGATCTGCCGCCTGCGGCAGCGCCTCGTTATCCACGTTAAAAACGTGATGAATGAATTCAAGGAGATCCGTTCTATCTCGTAATCATTCTCATTCTATTTTGAGCATACCGCTCCTACTCCTTCTCCCATCGTCGTCGGTCCTTTTGACATAACATTCTCGGCCGCCTCCGGTCCGGTAGGAAAGAAACCAGTAGCCAATGACTAGCCCCGCTATGGAGCTACGTGTATACCGCCACGTCGAGACTCTCTTTCGAAAGTGAGATCACCGCCGGCTTGTTGAAGAGGGAAAGATCACTCCTAAATGCAGCCGTGATCTTATATACGATACCATCAGACGCGCCTCTCGCAGTCAAAACTCTCCTCGCCAGTAGTGGGACCAGCCGGGCCGGAAGCCTCGTTTCCTTCAACTAACTCAAGCGATTCGGTCAGTAGGAAAGTCATCTCACTGAACATTGGATTATATACAAAACCTCGTGAAAAAAAAACAACGCAAAATCGAAAGTCCAATATAGATATACAACGCCCCTTACGAACAATAAAATCAAGTGGCCTTTGTTGAAGGCTTCTAGAGCGAGGAAAGGTTCTTAGCCACCGGTGACCGGCTTTCAAAAAAGCACCTTTGGGCGGAGGTTTCTCGATAAACTATCTTACTTGAATGAAGAAAGACAGAACTCTTCTTTATATAAAAAATTTTCAGTCCAGTCCTTTGCTTTGTACCAGAAGAGTGCGGCAAGGAGGAGATACTAAGCAATCAAAGGGATGCAAGCAAGGAATTCGGCCTATTGGATTAAAGCAAGGAAGCAAGAAAAGAGATAAGCGTTAGAAGGAGGTAGGAAGCTCTTGCTATGCCGCACTCTCATACTTTTGAGTAAGGAATTCCCTGCAGGGCGGTTAACGGCTGTCGGATAGGGCATCGGGAAGAACATATGGAAAAGAGAACCTGCGAGTACTATTCAGTTTGGATGTGCCCCCCTGAAATTGTTAGATATTTGCCTTTATGACTCGTCTTCTTTTATAGGGGGGATACTAAGCCTGGAATAAGTTTCGATCTATGGCAATTTCTTTGTAGTGGCCAGTTAAAGCTATCAGATATAGGAGAGACTACCTACTTCAAGTTCAAGGCAGGCTAGCTCAGTACACGATTCCCTTCCTTTAATGTCCAGTTCCAGTAGTTGCCTATTCATAAGCAGTGCTAAGATAATCCCCTCCATTTTTAGTGTTTTTTTAAGCCCGTTGGAGTCATCTAGTCAAAGTCTGCAATAGGAAACCCCTGCATTCGATCCAGTTTGAGTTCTCATTGGAGTGGAGTCTCTTACCAGGCCAGTTTTAAGCCCTTATAGTTACCTTCCTTCTGTCAGCGATCTAGTTTGAGTGGTAGTTCCAGCCGAGGGAAGAGGTGAATACGAGCCATTAGGAGAGCCTTACTTTAAAGCTAGTGAGTTGGAAAGCAGTCCTTTTTATAGCCCTTCGCTTCCTAACGAGTGTACCGAACGTAAGGGTCCAAACCAAACAAGCTAAGGGTGGGTGGCTCAAGAGGACTTCTTATTTTTTTCTAGCCTATATTTCATGCAGCCATAGCCGCCTTACTGGGGTTTGAGTTGCAGTTCCCTCCTACCCATTTCCAGCCATTGGCCATCCAGTTGGAGTAGATAGCCCCAGGAGAAGTATAAGTCCCTCACCGAGTAGAAGTGTTTTTAGTTGTCTCCCGCTGCGCCCCTTGGACCTTGGATTGGAGGAGTATTTCCATTTAAAGCAGGAATTTTAAAGCCAGCCAGTTTCATTGGTAAGTGCTTCCATACAATCCTAAAAAAAAAGTCCTGCTACCTGCGAACCATTGCCAGTTACCGGTGGCCCATACGAGGTTTCCAGGCGAGCTTCTCTTTTAGCTAGTTCCCTGCCAGAAAGCAGTTCTCTTACGCAAGCCAGGAAAGCAAGTCTTCGTCTTTCTTAAAGCCTGTGTTAGTCGTGCTTCCATTCGATATCCATATCCATCCGAGTTTCGAAGAATGCTTTTCTTGATAGTACTAAGGGCTATACATATAGTGGAAGTGGTAAGTTTATCCAATTACAGTATGAGTTGCCCTCTATCCCGTGGGACTTCTGTTACATCCCGTGAGACTTTCCTTCCAGCGATTGAGCCTTCCCTGTAATCCAGCTCATTCAATCAAGTTCCACCAAGCAAGCTAAGGGCAAGGGTAGGTGTAACGGTATTTTGTTTACCACCCAGTAAATTTCTTTCTGTCTCTGGTAGGGCTCTAGCTAACAGATGGATATCTTTACATGGGGTTTGAGTTGCTGGCGCCTTACATGTCGTTGGAAGTTGCCTGCCAGCCCGACCTGTTGGCCATACCATAGTGTGAGTACCAAAAGCTCTAGTATCTCCCAAGTCTGCAGTCTTTTCCAAGCCAAGGCAAAGATCCAGAGCTGGGGCAGGCTAGGACTATTCTCTTATTTGAGTTGCTTTCGATGGCAGACTAGGAAAGAAGGAAAGCCAGCTAGATAAAGGGCTAGAGCAGGCCAGGGTAAAGGCCCTAATCTGATATTTCATTTGTTAATGTTAAGTTTCTCATTTTAGAGTGCTTCTAAGATAATATCTATAGGTCTATCATCTTCTCCTAATAGCCGCCTAGTTCCAATAATAGTAGGGCTAACTAGAGATCTTTCCTTGGCCAGATAGAGATAGATAGGAATATCACAGTAATACTTTCCTTTAATAACATGCTAACGAGCGTAATAGCTAAAGAAGGGCATAAGGAAGAAGTTTCATACCGAGCATACGAGGCATACCTGTAAGACCTTGGCTAAGAGGCCTAACGTGTCTAACGGTCTAAACGAGCTATACGGTCCATTAACGTTGCTTAATTGGCCTTAGCGTTTCGCACTAAGTAAGCAAGCTACCTTATTTATGTGCTCTAGTCGAACAAGCAAGCCAGCCTAGCAGAGTCAGCCTTCCCTCTTCTCTTCACTGGCTCTGATCTCATCAGACTCGTATCCAGCCTCTCGTTCCTCGGTCTCGGTGCTCGGTCCAGGAGAAGAGAAAGACTCGGATCCAGGTAGGGAAAAATACCGGTATCCTAGCTCCATTTCAAGCCTAAGCTCTCCCTCCGCTTCTCGATCCCCAGCTTCCGCTGCTAAGCAACCATCTTCTCTCTCTTCGTCTCCCACTCCTTCTCCCATCACTGGGTATTGGACACCAAGAGGCAGGTACTGAACCCCGAGAGTGAAGGCGATTCACCGAAACCACAAGTGTTATCACGTATCTAATGTCCATTGACCCACCTTCAAATTGGGTAGGAGATATGAGGCCACCGGAACCAAACCCCGATTCCGATGACTTTACTCCAGGGGGAACGAACGAATGAGAGATAGGAAGCTCCGACCCAACGAGGGGCCCAGGAAACCCACCTCTTCTTCACCGGGATGAGAGGCGCATCAGACTCTGCATCTTCATCTCTATCCGTTTCCCGCCCTATCGAGTGGATCAACTGCTTTAGCAGCTGGGCCCTTCACTGCAGAGCATCCAATTCCCAACTAATCTATTCCGAACGGAAGCGATCGATCGAATGGAGCTAGCTTACAAGAGAAGGCCCGATAAGCTTCGAAGTTCTACTGGCCAATCCAATGAGGGATTTTATTCATAGTTTGGAAGGTTTCACCTTCTCTATCGGGGCGCCTTCCGCCTCTCTTTCCCTCGTTACTGATGCCGCTACAGATGCTCCTAGCAGGGTGATTCCTCCCATTGGGAAGAGAAGACAGGAGCACCCGGTCCTGTTTTTGGAGGTTCAATGGTCAGCTTCGGTCGGGATAGATGAGTTGGGGCCGAGTCCCTTAGATACTACATAAGAAATTTTTTCATTGATGGATGGGAAGGTGTATAAAAAAAGGTAAAAGCGCTTATGGGGCATCCCACCTCCCGAGAAGGTTGAAGGGATAGAGGAGCTTTTTAGCCCTTTTGAGGAATTGGTTGGAAAAGCGCTACCACCCTGGCCGGAAATCCTATGTCCAAGCGCTTCAGAGGTCAAGGGAGTTCGATCCGGCTACAACTCTCCTCCTTCCACGCACGGACAAGGATCGGTTGTTGAAACAAATTCATCTAGAAACAAATAAGTTCTTGTTTGATCCGCCGCTGTTGTAACACCACAATATTCGTCCTTTTCCTTTTGAGGTTAATCCTCTCAATGGTGAATCGAGCACTCGAAAAATTTCTTCGACGGAATGGAAGAAAGGTAAGGAAACCCGCGATGGCTACTGAATACCCGCCCTTTACTTTCTTAATAAAAAAGCCCCTTACCTTTGTATTCGTTCGCCAAATCTTGTTCAGTTCCATCCAAGCTCGGTTTTGTCTGAATCTTCGCGGAAGAAGAAGAAGCGGTTCACCAGCCACTACATCTGTGGATCCCACCAAATTTTTAAACCTGGCGGCTGCTCGCTCTTTGATCAGTGATTCACCGGCCACTACATCGATGAAGAATCTCTCCAAAATCCGCTCTTTGATCAGTGATTCACCGGCCACTACATCCAGGGATCCCACCTTATTCTCAAACCTGGCGGCTCGGTTGATTGGCACTCCTGTAGGCTCATCTTGCATACAAATTCTGGGGGTCCCAGGTCCTGCATCCACCAAGAACATTTCTTCCCTTAAGCGTAAAACTTCAGATTGTAAGGCATTTCCACTACATAAGAAAAAACTTGAATTAGATCTTGGAAATGATCGACTTAAATAGATGCTTATCATAAGCTTTCTATTAAGATTCACTTGTAGTTCCGCTTCTTGCTCTAACAGAAAGACTTTTCGGAAATCTGGTTGGTCCAACCAAGAAAGGCATGGGAGTCCTTGGGCGTATTTCATACGCAATTTCTTTTTTCTTTTTCTATACAGTAATGCAACGATCAAATCTTAATAATATGTTGTGACCCGTTTTTCTTTTCTTTGCTGATTCCTCTCAATGAAATTTGCCATGTTGCACTAAGTTACTTACGGAATCTCAAATATCTCTCGACGCCGAGAATTTTTTATGTGTCCAGGTCGATCAGAGGTTCGGCTTGCTTCTCCCCTACCCTTTAGCGTTCTGGGCCCCTGAAAAAATAAAGAAACCCGAAATAAAAAAGAAAGAAGAGAAATTGGGCCATGTTTCCCGGGAGAGGCCGCCTTCTCTCAGGCCAGCAGTCTTCTACTTCTAGTCGACTGCTCTATGACGGGCTTCCCTGTTTCCTGGGCTCTACTCGCTCGTCTACGCTCCGACCCAGCAAGTAATAATTGAAAAATGATGTTTCCAGCCTGCATTAAGATTTAAAACTTGTCGTCACAAAAAGGCAATCAATAATCAGAATCAAGAAAAAAAAATGGAAATAGTGAATCAAGATCTAGATGGATCCCTATCTTTATCTCTACCCACGGAGATACCTATCTATATGGATAGAAATCTATCTATGAATCGATCTAGACTATCCTCTATCCGGATAGATATGTCCCTATGAGCGACTACGCCGATCTTTATATGTTTTGGCCACGTCCGTTTCCGCTCCGAAGAGGAAGGTTTAGATCTTTCAATCTTATGTCGTGAGGGATGTGACCTATGTTAGGTCCATAAGATACCACAGCTTTTGGTGTTCTATGATTCACCTCCGAATAATGAGTAGGTAGTTCAATCCTTTTGATTCTTCTCTTCATAGTAAACTGATGGGGGGATGCGGAGCAATAGGTCGAATTACTATATAAAGAAGAGTTGTAAACTATAGGACTTCTTGTTCGAGTAGGAAGATTTCGGTTTTTCTCGTTCCTTCTCTTCGATAAGAATAGGGATTTGAAATGATACAAATTCCTCTTCATTCTGTTGTGCTCAGCGAAGGAACTGCCTAAGCATACTTTTTCGGATCCAAACTTCTTTGTTCTTTCTAAGTCTTCTTCTTGCATAGAAGAACGCAACTGTTGCAAAAACCGGGATTTTAGTAGTAGGCGGCATCCCCTCTGAGTTTTGAGTAGGTGGAACCATTCTGTTTTTGTTCTTCTCCACATTCTTACCGGGTGATCCAGGAATTTGCCTATGATTTTTTCAACTGATATTTCGATATAGAAAGATCTCCTTATTTCTTCACCGCGGATTCTCGCGTCATTTTCTTGAAAAGATATTAAATCACCGTGGGACACTTTAAAATGAGTAATGCTTACCATTCCATTATTCACACAAACCCTTCGATGACTTATCGGCTGCCTTGCTTGAGGAATAGTTTCACAAAAATGGAGACGAACCAGAATAACGTCCGATCTTGTTTCTGGATTGAGTGGAAAAGGGATATATGAAGTTCGCTCTGTTCCTCTGTGCATCTCTGTGATGGGTAAATCCCCATGAAAAAGGGGCAACTTTCGTGTAGTTTGTGATTGGATGTAACTGTTAAGATTTTTTCTCGGATAAATCTTTCTCTTAATAGATCTCTTCTTGTTCCTCAATCTTCGGAGAATGCGGCGTTGTATTATTGTAAGTTCTCTGTTCCGAACATTTCCTGAAAGTAGACGACAAGTTTTAAATCTTAATGCAGGCAAGGCATATCTCGTTGAATCAGTCTTTTTCGCCACATCGGGGCTATGGGAGTCGAACCCAATTCTTCCACGACCCCCCACGAATCAGGAGCAAAAATAAGGCTATAATAAAAGACTTTTGAAAGGAACTTCGCGTCACTCCACTCCGTCTAGCCAAAGGAAATACCTTCATTCAGCTCCGAGCGAGAAAACGATTGGCTTGAAAACTGCAAGAGAAATTTTTCTGAGTCAGAATGGTATTAAACGAATATGACAAGAAGATCGATCCCGTATGGAGCCACCGTCACAGTATGTCAAGCAACCTACCTTCCAAAATTTAAGGTTTTGCGGGCAAGCGCTTCAGGATCTTAATTACGGAGTTTCTGCTGCCCAGCAGACTTTCCTGTGCAACACCATAAGCCGTCTCGTGGGCACCGTTTTCTTTTCTTCAAGTCCGGAGACTCGAGCTTTGATAGGAAGTGGACAAAGTCCACCTAGGCCGCCTAGGCTCGTTGGAGTGAGCAACTCTCCAGATATATTTTCAACTGCCATATCAAAACGGTGCGCTTTCTATGCTTATATACATACGATTTTTGAATCCGAAGATTGGTTGGTGAAGGGAACAAGTACTTCCCGCCAGGAGAAGTAGAGTGAACGGCACTCCGGTCAGGAAGGTTTTCACCCCTAAAGGGAGAAGCACGAGGGAACAGTCCAGTCTGTCCTTCCTTTGCTTGAACTGGACCAAAGACCTCGAGAACGCCTGCCGCGAGAATTCACAGGTTCGTTCACTTACCAGCACTAGTTCGTACCTTACCTTAGAAAGCAAGCAGCCGCGACCTCCGGTCTGCAAGCACCTCCGGTCTCCAGGCTTAAGGCAACAGGGGGACAAGCTTGAAAGCCATACTTGCATTGGATTGATTTTTTTTTCCGTTTATCCGCCAATAAGAGAGTCCTTTTTCGAGGGTCTCACGACCCCCTCGACCCTGCGGCTCAAAAGAAAGCATTTTCTCGAGACAGAGATATGACCTCCCTACCAGAGTTTTAACTCCAGTTTAGTTTGGACTAAACTAATAAGGATGCCCATATATACGAAATTCTAAATACAGGGGGCCTCTGGCCTTCCTATGTTTCCAACAACAACTGGCAAAAGAATGATTTGAAAAAGAGGAAATGGGAAAGGCTTCGCTGATGTACTGACCAAACAAAAATAGATTTTTCCAGTACGTGCCAATATAACTCTTATTTCTTACTTTACTCTTCTCGTTCTACGCTCGGGATCCTTCCCTCCCTAGGTACTCAAATAAGAATGGAAATTTTTCTGTAAATCCCCATTCAAATCATCATCCTCTACTTTTTTTCAATTTCTTCTATAGGCGTGAAATAAAGTATATTCTCGGGGGTTCCTCTCTATATGAAAGCGCGAAAACATGCCTTCTTGGCTCAGAAAGAGGGCATATCATATAATCAAAGTTATCCCAGCTCGACTCGGATATCGAATAAAAGTGGATTTTTGTGTAACCAGCTCCGGGAATCCATAGATGGATTTTGAAGAGTAAAATGTAATCGAATGAATCGATGCCGCCCATGCCAATGATAGAGTACGACATATGAGCTCAGACCCTTATGTGAACTTACCTGCCCTAGCCTCCACGCACGTGCCGATGTCCGCCCCGCTCCTCTATTTTCTTTCTGGCATATTCCACTAATTCCTTATTTTAAGTAAGGTATCATTCCCCTATGAAATAACACATTTTTTCGCACGTGGATCTACCTCTCGCCTGAGATCTATGATATTTATTGCTTTAACACGTCCTCTTACTAAAGAAATACGACCGACGATACAGACAGATGTGAGATGCTCGATAGAGGTCCCCTATATTGGAGAGTGGGAGGGGAAGTCTCTTTTTACATAACATAAAGGATGGGAATGAAGGACGGACGCCCATGCATCCCGAGCAGAGAGCTAACCTGAAATGGGATGTATTTGAATAAAAGAACGAACTCAACCGAAGAACTACAATTGAAACAAGACCAGGATTTAAAAGAAGAGCAAGAAAAAACAAGATTTATCTCAAAAAATGAAATGGGAACCAACAACAACAAAAAGCGAAACGAAACAAAGATAGAAATCTTGAAAGCGAAAAAGGGTAACGTAGCTGATTTGCTGATATGCTTGTTCTAAGAATGCATTACTATCTTTGATTTTTTCGATGGATTCTGGATTCTGGGCTAGGTACCTAAGTTAGTAACTAGCATAGGGGGGGGCCTAACACAAAGAGTATTAAACCTTAATAAAAGCATAAGTCCCCCCCGAAACCCCATGCTCCTTCGGTACGTTCTTTATTTCGTTCTTTCATGTGCTTTCTGGAATAAACATTTTCCTTATACCATCGCTCGAAGGGCGGATCCGCGGAGCTACTATAACTATAAGATATAAGAAGTAGAAAAAAAGCCTACTTGGAGCATGTTCATCTTCCTCTCGTACGTTCATGATATTGCTTTCGCATGGCTCTTAAAGGCTCGACTAAATGAACTCTAATGGACTTAGCTTGCTCGTGTAACAATTTCATACCGTCTTGCTACCTTGACTTCAGACTTTTAATATATACCTTTGTCCTATTCTTTTATCGTAAACTTGGCTATTGCCATATACCTCCTCCTTCGGGTAGTAGAATATGAAGTTCTATGAATTCCTCCTTATGGTATCGTATTCCCCCATTCACGCCTCTGTTATATGTTCTAATGGAATTTCCTTTCGTAGGCTCAAAAAGTGGTCATTCTTCAGATCTTTGTTGATTGGCCGGCCGATATGGGATAACCTATTTGAAACAAAGAGATTTGTGTAACGGCTTGGTGTACCGAACTTGGCTTATAAATTTTCGTATTATACTGCATCTGCATCTTCATAAAGAGCAAGAACGGCATCCGCCAGCCGAACAAGTAAGGGATTCCTCGCCCGGTGTGCCGGCTTGGCTCCAGCTTTGGCTTCTTGATTGGCTATTGCCAGAGAAGACATATATGTTATACCAACAGACGGAGCAGACATGGCAAGATACAACATATTAAAGAATGAGCCAAAACCGAACAAGCAAGGCCAAAGCAAAATGCCGACCTAAGAAGGGACGCTTGCGGGAGACTTTCGAGTTTCCCGACAGGTCGATGTACAACCGAAAGGTGAATGCTTTACCAAACTCGTGTACAACTCCTTTCCTGTGTATTGATTTCCGCTTATTACATGCTTGGTTTCCTAAATTCTTTCTCCACAGCACCCCCTGACCAAAGAAACAAAAAACCAGAAAGCCAAGATCTCTATAAAGCGAGGGAAAGAATACAGATGTACAGCAGAGAAGGAAGAAAGACGAATGCTATGAGAGCTTAGACGGAATAAGGTCTAGGGGAGACCGCCCATTTATCACATGGGAGGAGAAGACTAGTCAAACATTCGAGCTGTAAACTCGCAATATAGACTTGAAAAAAAGAAAGATATTGAGACGGAATATGAATGAAGGATTGAAGCATCTGACCGGGCTCCGGAGATGAATACCGAAAGAGCTTACCGGATGCACCATCGACCTCAGACAGCTCGACCGGGCGGGGGAAGAACTAAAAAGAAAAAAACGTAGTCGGTGAGCAAAAAGCAAATACCAATGAAGACCAGACCTGGAATTTCAAACAAGAAAACGTAGTAGCCTAGCCGGGGAGGGAGATTCTCCAGCTCCACTCCTTGTTATATATATAGTAGAAAATAGAGTGGAAAACTACGCTTCAAAATCAAGCCCAAAAAACGATCCTTTTGAAAGGTCCTATCTTGACCCATTCAAGCCATGAAAGTGACCTTTTGGATTAGAAAACATGGCCTCTGGTACTCTTTCCTGGGTTGATCGAAGAGCTGCTAACAAAAAGGCGAAGGCAGGATTCACAATAAAATAACCGTGGACGGATTGAGCCAATGTTTTCAAAAATTCCAATACCATAAGCGGATTCCACATCTATTTTTTATAGATTTTGCACCTTCAAAAGAGATCTCGAAGGGAAGGTATATTGAATTACAGAAATCGATTCACGTGTACTTCTTGCTGCTACAAGGCAAGAAAGATAGAGGAACTAATTCAAGAAAGTCATTTGTGGACGGGAAGAGTACGACATATTCCAGGGACCGATCTATCTCATTAAAGGATTTTGTGGACAGGGCACAGACCTCAGACCGATCGATTAAACCAATTATTGTAGAGTTTCCGGGGGAAGTATTGAATTAAAGTCATTCATGTGTGCCGATTTCCTTATGGTTGACTTAACAATTGGGATACTGGTTTCACCGTACTTATAATCCATCTTTCATTATATGCAAATTTCAGCCTATTAGTTCATAGCGAAGCTCAGCTGGGCTGGAGGGACACATACACTGTATGTAGGGCTTATACACACCTTTAGTAGTTCCCTCCAAAACCCCTGTCTTCTGCCTACCAATGGGAGAGAGAGCTTGTTGGACGGATAGAGTGAATGCGGGAATGGCATAGAGGAATGGGATACTTCACTAAGGAAGTAGCACCGGCGGTTAACTATACTAATCATAGGCATTCTGAGTTGCGTTTGGGTATGGAATGGATAGGCCCCAAGTGGCTGCCTCTCCTACTACCAATGTGTGTGGGCGGATCATCGCCCCTTCATTCTGGTTCTACTTCATTCGCTATTAACAAGACGGCACACGCAAGACAAAAGATGTCAAATCAGGCCCTTGAAAGGTGTAGATGAAGCCTTTTCCTTTTCTGCCGGAAAACACTTGAAGGATACGAGGCATAAGACTATGGATCGAACTTCTTAAGAGGGAACCGCTACTGCAGCCAATCCATTGAAAGGTGAAGGCAATGCTAAATGCAGGTGCAGACCGATTGGGTTCTCCCTTTTGCTAGGGGGTGATGTTACCAGGTTTTTCGCGAATGTGAGGTTCAAGTACTGCCATCCTTTGTTGGTCGAGTTCGCTGTGTAATTTCAACAATGCCATTCGAAACCGAAAAGGCCGTAGCTGCATCTTTCGAGAAAAATAAATAATAGGTGTCACGCCGATGATTAGGAGAAGTTATGGCTTAGGGAAGGGCGCTTCTGCCCAGATCTATGATTGATCTAGAATTCCCCGAGACGAGACGAACTGTCGATTCTCCGATAAATGTCAATGACTTAAACATGTTTCCGAGACTTCAACATACATGTTTGGCAGCGGCAAGGAGTTTTTTTTTACTTCCTAACACGGATACCAAGACAGCTGAGCAGTGAGGAATATTACATATTGCCTTTCAGTCTCGAAGCAAGCTGTGGTACAATCCCTACTTCGCTCCGGCTCGTTCCGTTCCCGTGTACTATACTTTCTATTCCTATCCCGCAGTGAACGAAGTTCGCGATGGGTTAAGGGGCCTATAGTATAGAGGGATCTGGGATTCGGTATAATAACTCCTCGTAATTCAGGCGAGTGGAGGAAAGTGAAGTTGACTGTTGGAGGAAAATAGGCGAGCCCTACTAGTACAATAGTCTACGGAACTAAAGGAACTACTCGGCTATTAAGAGACAAAATAGATTCGGCTCGTTGGCTCTATAGACTCACTCTCTTCACAACGAGAGGAGTTTACTACACGTATGGCCTCGTTTAGCCTTGTCTTAAACGGTGGCTCCGTGGTCCCAAGTGCTCGTCTTTTTAACTTCTCCCTGGAACTGTTGATCCCTTCCGCTCCGTTCGTTCCGAACTCGCGAGCGAAGTTTTGGCATGTCAAGTCTCTTTTCTTTCAACTCCGCTCGGTGATCGCTCATGGCTAATATAGGTAGGTCCAGAGCTAGCTAGTGTTCAGAAGTCACTTAAGAGATTGAATTGAATATGGGTCCTATTAGAATAGGCTATAAAAGAGATAGAGATTCGCATTCGGGAAGGGAACCATAGCAGCTGATAAGGGCTGCTGGTGGAGCCGGAGAAGAACGGGGATAAGGGCTGGTAAGTACTAAAGCTGCTGGAGCGGCTGCCTTCGCCCACGAAGGAATCGGAATCTCGCTACTTCCCCTAACTGTCCTAGAGCAGGAGAGAGTGAATCTACAAGCAGGGAATAAAAAAAAGAATAGGCGCCTCTATAGTCTTCCTTTTCTTGCCGCTTCGCTTCCAGACATAGGATATATTAGATTAGAGGAATGAATGAGGTATTGCTGACCAGGTAAGAGAGATCTTCCTAATTACACCTGTAAAGCCGGAGTAAGTGGATTGGCGTTACGTTATCAGATCCAGACGAGCTCAGAGCCATAGCCTATGCGAGCCTTACCGGATCTCTTGTACATTTTTTCAGTTTACTTTACCTATGAGAGAACCGGCATATTCTTACTAACTAAACAAAGGAGGGCTTAGTGATTAACAACCTCCGGAAAGGAAGTCGTCTTTCAAGTCAAAAAGTAATAAAGGTGCCGAAGGCGAAAGGAGAATCCGCGTCTTTTTCTCTTTGTTTACGGAAGGATTAGTAGAGTAGTGTGCTTAGGTCGTGGTCTAGAGTACTTCCTTCCGCGCCTTGGTTAGCCGAAGAGAAGTGTGCATGAAATGGTGGAGCTCCTATGGGTCAACACAAGTTGCGTAGACTTCAGACCCACTTTGCTTTCACGATTTTACCTTGGCATTCCATCAATGAATTCATCTTCCGCTTTGCACTGGCCCCATTCCTAAAGTTCGTATTCTTCGATCATAAAGGTGAATCAAAGTCTAACTAAAGCAGAAAGAGGATAAAAGGGAGCCTGTCAATCCTAAGAATGTGGTCTCAATCCTTGCGTTCCGGGCAAGCTGAAGTTTTGTAACAAGCCCCCTGATCCGCATGTGTTAAGCATATAGTCTCAGTTTAGACTTCTTTCTCGATAGAGCGGAACTAGGACTCTAAAAAGAACAGATTGTACTACAGGCTGAGACCTCGTGAGGTGGAATGAGAACCTACCCCACATTTCCATTTTATATAAGACAGACTGCGGGATAGGGCAATGGAGAGAGATGTGATATCAAGGACTTCGGCAAGGAGACATATAGCTTAGCTTACTTAGGAGGAAAGAATGACAAAATTCGGAATGGAAAAAGGGTGGATGCAATAGAATCCGCTCTCATTAGCAGGAATTCTCTTAAAAAAAATAAGAAGACTCGCTTTCTGTACTAAAAAGACTCTTTGATTCGTTTTATATTGACTATCTAACGGAAAAGACGGTTAATAGGATTATTGTACTGAACTAAATATGGAACTGAATTCCGCTAAAAGACTGTTTGACTTCTCTTCTTTGTTAGTTTAGATCCCTCGGACTCGTTCCGGTGAGTAGAAGCAGAATAGAAAACGTAGGAAAGTTTCGTTTATTAGCCGCTGGCGGTTCTACTTACTTGTGAACATGAAGCCTTCCTTTCGAAATGAAGAGAATGCCTCCGGGGATGTAATGTAGCTGATCACTGACTACTGAAAAAGTACAAGTAAGCTCCAACCCCGTTACATAATTCATAAATTTATAACAAAAATCTTTCTTCGATCGGAAAAAAAAGACAAAAGAATGGTTTAGCCAATGATAGACTGAGCACTAACCCAATCTTGAAAACCCCCCCGATTTCCACAGTCTGATGACTCACTTAAGGACGGCGTTAGGCGAAGATATTTCCTATGACTTAACGGAAAGAGGTCTTCCTTCTCATCATAGTGAGCCTCATCTTCAAGAAAGATCGACGAATGAAGAGAGGATTCACTCACTTCATCTTAGATATTATGCCTTTATTTTTGGAAGTCTTCTCTTGGTTGTCTTGCTAAATAACAGAGCAGCCTTCATCTCCTAAAGGGAATTGTAGTGTAGTCGAGTATCAAATCATGAATTCATAAAATAGAATAAGTCCCTATCGCCTGAACACGGGAAAGGTTAGGCATCTATCTTTAGTGCGTTAAGTGAAATAAGGGTCGTATTCTAAGTTTCTTCCGCTTTCTGTTGTAGGATTCGAGAAAGTCTTTTTGGTTCCATAACCTCCATGGTTATGTAGCTCCTATGGGATGATTCAACCCATGATACGTATGTTGATTTAGCAAGCCAATGCCTTAAGCCTTATCCCAGTAGCTCAGTAGTAGAGCGGTCAGCTATTCACCACTGATTCGTCGTAGGTTCAAATCCTACCTGGGATCTTATTCTCTATCTATCCATTCAAAGTGGACAAGAAAGAAAGCATAGTACCCAGCGGATTTAGAAATACCAGCAGTATTAAAGTCAGTGGTGATACATTAAAGAAAGCGAAGTGCTAGTGCCTTTGTACAAAAGAGAGAGGTTGTACACAAGTCTTTAGTTTTTCTTTAAGGGGTTAAGGCCCCTTTCGAGCTTTACTAATAGATAGGGGTGGCAAGCTAGCTTTAGAGAGTAGGGGCTAGGTCACCATACTCTCTCCATGCTTCTATTTGCATAGTCAATGCGGCTCTGGCATTTTGACCCGAATTGGGCCTACTTTGGCCGTGGGTCAGGCTTTCCATGACCTGCTGGACAGGAAGTTGAGTTATGAGTTAAGGGTTGCTATGGGGGGGAAGGTAATTTGAATTAAACTACGATTTTGTTACTAGTCTGAAACTGCTACCCCCGCTGCCCTAACTGCTGCTTTCATTAGTGAACTTTGAATCCGCTTACCGGTCCTCGGTCTATTTTTCCCTTACCCGCAGCTAACCGCTAAACAGTCTAAATCAGTAGCCTCACAGCTATTTCTCTGTCCTAACTAGGGTTTCTTTCAAGCGAGCCCATTCTTTCTTTCAGCTTTGTTTCATTCTCCCATTCAAAAAGTTCAATAAGAGATAGAACGGTTCGATTTCTTACTCTTTTCTTTGACCTCCCCTAACTCGAGACCTTGACTCTTCGGGGCTTACCAATCATGATTGTTTGACGAAAAATGCTCTGATCCCAGTTTGGGACTTCCTCCTCATGTCATGTCACGAAACGCATTCGAGACTTTTCACTTGAATATATATGTATAAGAGAGAGAAAGAAAAATTGTGATCTTCACAACTGGGGAAGAGGAGTCGCCTACCCCACGGAAGGATCATAGATCTCAATAAGTGGATCATGAGTCAGTACGTCAACAATCAGAAAAATCTCCATATAGCACATTTACCAATCCAATCTAAGGATTGTTTGTCAGGTCTTTCCAATGCCGGGTAAAGGATCAGCAGCAAACCACCTTTTTTTACAAATGATTGTGATTGTATTGTGGAATTGAGGCAGGGGACGGTGCTAGACGACTCGGCGATTCTACCCTTCTTTTTTTCCCAGGATTGGATTGTCGCCTTACTGCTTGACGAGAACAACCTACCACTGACTTTTTTTGAAAGTACCTCTCTCATTACACCAAACGAGTCTGTCTTTTACGATAGGGCTTGAGATCGGTCCACCACTAAGGATCTATGGTAGATCAAAGAGCGCAGAGAAGATTGCCCACCACTAGTTCTTGTACGCGCTATAATATAAGATATAGGCTTTCTATGAAAGCTCGTAGGATCCGCTGACAAAAGAGAAAGGGATTCGGACTCGCCTGGTTCATGTCTATCGAAGAGGGATCTCAAATTGCGCTTGACCGCCGACTCGTAGCATGGGTGATAATTCTTCCTTCTGTTTTTCCGTCTTCTTCTCTGCCGAAAGGAAAGACAAAGGCGAGGGAGTCCTCGGATGGGGAAACCCGCGATTGAGAGGTCAGATCACACCATCCTCATTGATCCAACTCGGGTTGGTATGCTCACAAAGAGAGACCAATCCACATGTGTTTAAGTTTGAGAGCCACCTTGTTCTCTATGGGTCGAATCCCCCGACCAAGACCTTGTCGTGGATGGAGTTGCCCGATGATAATATGACTTACTGTTTATGTTATGGCTCCGTTGCTGGACAGTCAGCGGGAATTCCGGGCTGTCCTTGACAAGTGATCAATCCAAAGAACTCCGATCGATGGAAGAAAGCGAGCACTCAACCTCACCTAGATCTTCCTTTGTTGCACCTAATGGAGAAAGAAGACTGGTAATAGGTTTCTTTTGGAAAAATAGATCTAAGTTTAGCCTGTTTTCTTTTGATTCATCCAATTGTGGAGAGTGAGTCTAGTATCATACTTCCAATTCCTCTAAAGGAGTTGACCCGAATCAGTAAGAGGGATGATATATTGACAGACTTATCCCTGGACCATTTTCTGCCTACTTTACTGTCCTGGCCCTACCCCCTACTTGTGAATGAAAGCACTACGCCAAGTCTTTTTTTTTTATTCCTTACTCTATTGGCTGGCTCGCGGGACTACTTGACCAGTGGAACCACTCCATTTGATTACTAATTATTCATTAAGCCCGTCTTTAATTCATACTAATTTATTTAGTTTAGCCCAGGAGGGATTTCTCGACTCAAATTGGAAAAAAAGAACCAAAGGCCTCACTCCTCATGACAAAGTGGTCACACTAAATCAACCTGGGATTCCCAGCTTTTCAAGGCAAGGGTTTTTTCAATCTGTAAGAGGAAGAAGCTAAGAGTCACCAATACAAATGATCGCCCGCTGCACCTTTCTTCTCTTATCTTATGGGGCGGGCAAGTTTTCTCTGCCCCGAAGTTCAAGCAAACCTAGGTTGATGTTGACAATGTGTGGGAAGGATCCGTTGAGCTTAGTAGCTCAGGATTTGCATCTTCTCCAACAAGGTGCTCATGCAGTAAATGACTATGTTCTGTATTCCGGTTTGAGGCATGGTCAAAAATTAGAATTCTGATTTCGATTTTGCTTCTCCAGATCGCCCAATGGGAGACAGGGCTTTCGCAATCCCGAGGACAAAAGTAAATCAGAATAGGCTTAGAGGGAGAAGGAATCCCCAGCTATTGATTCAGCTACTATTGAATCCAATCCTAGGGCATTAGCGGAATAAAATAAGAGCAGTGGGACTTGAGCTAGTGGGATTAAAGTATGAAAAAAGAGAAGTACAAGCAACTACATCAAAAACCTCTATTCCTGACGTGAACTCTAGTCGCTCTCTATGTTCATTTTTCTTTAGCAAGAAGCCCTGTGAAAGCTATCTCATTCATATAAGATAATAGGGGATAGTATACCTGGAATAAGTTTTGAGATGCAAGAAAGCAAAGAGGTAATAGGCGCAATCAGGCAAGCAGTTAAGCGACTTCTGTCTTCAAGATATGCCTTTTATATATAATACTATTTTTATTATACAGGTGAGTAAGGTTCCTTCTGGGAACTCCTGCCTTTGTTTGGATGGACCATAGGCCTGATGCTAGGAAGCAAGAAGCTAGAATAGTGTAGTGTAGTTCGAGCATTAAAAGGCAGCTAAGGCAAGAAATCAGTACACGAATCCCCGGCATTTAGAAAGATATGCCCGCCCCCTCTCTTAACTTTAATACACTGTGACTAAGAGACTCTCTTCAAGTGGAGTGAAGCCAGCGCTTTAGGGGCTGAGGGGGGAGAACAAATGAAGCCCCTATACTTTTCTTTTCCTTAAGGCTTTCCCCCTTCAAAAGCTAGTCTAATCACGGAATAACCTGTCGTATTGGACTTATGATGTACTTTCCTTTATTGAGTAGCTAATTCATACCTATCATAGACAGAAAAAAGTTATATTACCTTTTCCTTTAACACTAGACTTGTGTAATAGGATCTTTCCGAAGGTGGAGTTAAGGCAGCAAGCATAGGTGCTTCAGTTTCCGGTACCGGGTAATCCGGTATGTGTAAATAAAATCCGTCCTGGTAGGCGCAGTAGATCAAGCAAAGCATGACGGTCTTCAGTCTAGCATTCCTGTAGTTCAAGAGTGAATAAGGAAGTGCAAGGCTAGCTGACAGCTGTCAGATGAGTTCATCGCTCTCTATGGTCATATTTTTCTTTCATTTAAGCTTCAGGCCAGTTAAAAAGGAGCTCTGATAGGCCTGGAATCAGTATCGGTTAATTGCCTCTCTATTGGAATCAGGCCTCTTCAATCGATCTTCTATTTCTATATAGGCTAATGATTCCATTTTTTGATAAACATGTGATTCGCATCTTGCTTTCAAAACATTTGCTACTGTAGCCGTAAATTTTGATAGCCGATGGGCTGTGATAAGACTGGAATATGCAGAAAATGTAAATTTTAATGTATTGAAAGAAAAAAAAAGAAACAAAAAAGTTTAGCCACAGTGGGATGACTAGGCAGGAAGCTAGAGATGCAGCTCGCCTGCACATTGGCGATACGTGTTTGCTGGATTATGAAATCAATGAACAACGTAATTGTTGGAGGTTACATTGTCCGTCGTGGTGTGAACCCATTAACTAGTGTTTTAGAATACTCAATCAAGGAGCTTGGGAATGGTGTTCAGGTTGATGAGGCGGAACCTGAAATGGTTTCCTACCCACACCAGAAAGATTGCCTGGGGCTGCTGCTTACAGTGATGTGGCCTACTTGTATACTAGTGTTCTATGGGGCTACCCGGAATCTATAGTGGCATGTGATATATGTGAAATATGGCATCACAGTCGCTGAAGTGGCATTGAGGATGCGGAAGCTCTGCCACCTGTTTGTTCACACAGGGCGATTTCGGGGGCCTTTGCTTCGAAAGGGGCGTAGCGGAAAGAAGTAGCGGAATCAGGCGACTTGCCACACACCAGGAAGAATTCCTTCTTAGGCGGATCTAACTCTTTTGACAAATGCCCAGAAGCGTCTGTATACTAGTTCAGTTGAGAACAAGGTGTCGAACTAGACTGATAACTGATCGTCTATCGAATCGCCTCTTTAAAGGCAGGATGCCGAGAATCCTCTCTCTATCTACGAAGAGCAGGCATGTGTGGGACTTTAGGACAAGACTCTGCAAGACCTTTCGTTTAATATGCCTTCTGTACTGTATAACCGGTCTTGGCAAGAACGCCTTCTTATAGAAGAAGCTGCGATGAAGCGAATCTCTCATCTGGAACCCTCTCATTGCCAGCTTGACGGCTTGACTGCATTACCTTCCTCACCTTCCCTTTCTTTGTCCCTTAACTGCTGACAGCAAGCATTCCTGGAGCTAGTAATCTGCCAAAGAATATAAAAGAGAAGTTGCATCCTAATCCGCTCCTGGTGGAAGGGTTGAAGGAGGAATTGCACAATGTGCTATCAAATCCGCTGCATCGAATGCCCTGTTTGGCTCTTTGATCGAAGGAGCTGTTAGGGGAATGGGATTGATGGAAGAATTGGACAAATAAATACTGTTTGCGACGAATACGCTGCTAGTCTTTTGGATGCGGGATTTCCGCTCTTAGGGGAAGATCCGCTCTTTTAGCCCACTTTTTTAGACATCTATTAGACCGTAGGGCACGAACGGAGTGGTTTAACACTTTTGTCCAATTCCTCATCTGCAGAGGGCATTCTTCCAAACAGGGTTTATCCCGCAGCCCAACTTGCTCCTATGTTATGTACTTGTCGGCTTAAATCGGGCTAAGCCCATTTCCTCCAACAGTAACCGCGCATTCGATTCCTTGTATTCTCTAACAGCTCCCTTCTACCCATGAATCCGATTTCTATCTTAAGTATGTCAATTGTTTGTCTTCTTTCCTAGGATCCCATATCTGATTCACGTCGAAAAGAAGCCCTTTCTAGGCCCTTCGGATTCACTTTCTAAGAGGTCATTCTTTGTCCCTCTCTTGGATTAACTGGGATGAGATAAATGCTCTTTCTACTAATTTAATATCTGTCTCGCCTGCCGAATCCTTAGCTTAGCCTGCCTTGTCGAGGTAAAGGATTACTACTAACAGGGCATTTGATGCATCAACTATGTCAGTTCCGTTCCTTGCTGGAGAAAAGTGTTCTCTTGCTCTGAGAATGGAATGCTAGCACTCTGTCTAAAAAAGCGGCTGTTCTACTATATAAGATATAAGAAAATCCTATCTTTGCCATCTTGCTGTGAACAAATCGTCTGTTATCAAATGCCACATCTGACCTAGAAGGCGTCGACATGGTCAACAACTAGACAAAGTCAAGCAGGAAAGACAGCAAGTCCCATCGGCCCGTAATATAGCATACCCTCCGATCAAGAAGTTCCTTGCCTTACCCAGCGTCGAAGAAAAGTTCCTGAACTGAGCTCACTGCCTTCATTAAGGAAAGGTAATCCGGTTGCTTGAAGCTCTCTTCCCGTGTCGATGAAGGGCTATTCCCACTACGCGCTAACTAGAAAAGGAGGAAATGAAAGAGAGTGGGGGCTGATTCTCTAGCAGCTCCCTCTGGCGCTATTTAGCCCTTCTTTCCCAAGCGATTCTCTTGTGTGCCTTTAACTATTGAAAGGACAGGATCACTATGACCTCTGGCTCAAGGACTGGCCTTCTCTTCTTTTAATGCCTACAGAGAGGCCTGCAAGAGCCCTTTTAAGGCATGGATTCCTAAAGGTTCTAAGGCCTATTACTTGACTGAAAGAGTACTCATATTATGGGGGCCTCCCCCAGACCCCCTATCTCGCTTTTTCATTTCCGTTGTCCCTCAACAAATAACATAAGTGAAGTAGCGCTTCATCCCAGGCGACACCTCCGGCCGCCTATGACAGAGAGGCCCTTCCCCCCTTTGAAATGCGGAAGCTCGCTTTATCAGACAACGACTTTAGAAAAGGATGAACGGGTCATTCGTCGCGGGCCTTTCCTGTTCCTGTTGACAGTTGGAAGGCGGGTGAGTTGATTGGCAAGCCAGCTAACGGGGCCACGAAGGGCCCAACGGATTGAGGGCTCGAAATTCTATACTTAACACAGTGAGTTCGAAGTCCTCATTCACCACCAACATGCTTCAATCCAATCTCGGGGGCAGAACCCGATCATCGAGAGAGCATGAAGCTTGCTGGCGACATCGGTGTCGGCGGAGTGTTTCGCAAACCTCCCAGCCTCACCCTAGCCCTAGGGTTGGCTCCGAGATAGGGAAAGTGGAACCCTAATTCTATATAGATCTCTCCTTGTAGATCCTTTATAAACAGGGCAGCTATCCAGGATCTCCGCTTTCACTTTCATACTCTCCTTTATGTTATGTCGCGTGTTTCGCTCGCTAAGGCGAGCTCCACTCCCATGCTTTCCGTTGGTCAACAACCAACAAAAGTTATCTATAGTTCTTCACTACTCCTACAGGCTTGACGGAGTTAAGCTGTCTGGAGGGAATTTTTTTTTATCAAAGAACGCATGCCCTTTTTTCATTTTAAAAAATGGTTCTGTTGCTTGCGAGGGGCAACCCGCGTTGAGCAATTCGAACCCAATCTTCAACTTTATTGGGAGGAGGTAGGCTTCCAAATGCCCGGTCCGGATCCTACCGACTCGCCACAACAGTGACTCTCTAAGTGTTCGGCGATTCTTGAGCACTATTATACCTTTTATAAAAGTGCTGTTCAAGAGCCACACACCTGGCTGGAACTAGCGAACAACCTTGCTGGAGCGACTCCCACAGGTATGGGTGCTCAACAACTACTTTTGGAATTACACAATCCATCAAGTGAGATCTACCTAGAGGGAGTGAGAATCTTACTTGCATGGAGCAGTGGCGTTTCATGATTCCTTTTTCTTTTTTTCCATGCTTTCCGTTGGTCAACAACCAACCACAGCTCTCTATAGTTCTTCACTACTCGTACAGGAAGGTAAGAACCACTTTTTTTTCTGGAAGGAAGCGCACCCTTCCCGACAGCACCTTTTACAAGTACATCGAATCGTTAGCGCTGGATAAGGCTGAGGTTGGATTTTGTAAAGCTCTGCTAGGGAGAGTGGAGTCGCTTCAGCGGGAGCACTACAATAATGGCGAGCATATTCCCTTTTCATTCACAAGTTCCAGGGGGAAAAATCGATTGTACTCCCTTATGTGGGAATATGCTCGCGAGGAATAGAAAGGGGGGGGACAGGTTGGTTCGAGGACTCGTTGGTCAAAGGAAAGATGGAAACAGGGGAGTTGGCTGATAAAGATGGACAGTAACGATCGCGTAATATCAATTTATCGGCCTCGTCATTGAAAGCGGCTTCCAATTGCTCGGAAATTCTAAGCTATATGGGGGGCTTGGATGGTGAGCAAAAACAATTGATCAAGAAGTTGGTCAACTTTCGCATGAAAGAAGGTAAAAGAACGAGAGTTCGTGCTATTGTTTATCAAACTTTTCATCGCCTAGCTCAAACCGAACGCGATGTAATCAAACTTATGGTTGACGCCGTAGAGAATATAAAGCCCATATGCGAAGTGGAAAAGGTAGGAGTAGCAGGTACTATTTATGATGTCCCTGGGATTGTAGCCAGGGATCGTCAACAAACCTTAGCTATTCGTTGGATCCTTGAAGCAGCTTTCAAACGACGTATAAGCTACAGGATAAGCTTAGAGAAATGTTCATTTGCTGAGATACTGGATGCTTACCGAAAGAGGGGAATTGCACGTAAGAAAAGAGAGAATCTTCATAGACTGGCTTCCACCAATCGAAGTTTCGCGCATTTCAGATGGTGGTAAAGTGAGACCACATAAAGAGCTCTTCCTCATTCAGTCTGATTATTCAGTAAGATATGGTTTGACCCTTTTTCTTTTTGTTTGAATCTTCATATAGAAAGCCGGCCTTCCTCATACTCCTCCCTTCATTCATTGAGTTGGAGGAATCCATAGGGGCCCGCCCGTTATGCATTCCATGAAATAACCCTTCTTTGTATGACTTCTCTTTTGCCTCAGGTCGAATGAATCCGAAAGGGAGATCAATCAAAAAAGAGGCCATGAATGAAGAAGTAGTGGGCCTTTCACCCTCTTTCTAGTGACTCGGGGAGCTGATCTGATAAATGCACTTCAAAGGGAGGGAAGCTAGGTTTCCCATGTTGGTATGGCCGGGCATAAAAGATTTTGAAGTTAGGTCAAAAAGAAGAGGTAGAGAGAGAGAACAGAACGGAACCGATAGCCCCGAATTATGTCAGGGCAAGAGAAAGAAAAGAAAAGTAAGGACTCTCGTTTTCCGCATACGCATATAGGCTGTGAAAAAGAAGTCCACTTTTCCAATAGAGAAAGAGAGTGATTCGTCTACTTTGTTAATAAGGTAACGGAACGAACTTCAAGTACTTCGTAGGACGCCGCCGTTTGCTAAGATGTGCTTCCACATCGTGAGCTTTAGTGCACAAGTCGTCGAATCCCTTAAAGGTTTGGGGCAGGGGACGACAAGTCGTGCCTGAAGTTGTTCATGCACATCTTGAGGAGCTCTTGCGGAGTAAACTTCTGGGGACAGGCAAAAGTAGGGGCTCGCCACCTTGCAATGAACTCCGTGACAGGTTCATGCTTGGTCTTGAGTTGTTCGGGCACTCCAACCCTTCTTTGTGTGTTGCTGAACTGCTTCCTGAACTCCGAGACCCTTGCTTCCCAAGTCGGGATCGACTCTTCAGAGAGGTGGGCGTACCGTGTAAAGGCGGGCCCCTCCAATGATTGTACGAAAAGCCTAAGGCACAGTGCCCCATTCTGCGCTACCGGCCCACATCTTACCAGGAAATGCGCTAGATGCTGGTGCGGGTCTCCCCGTTCCGTCGAACTTTAGTCTGGCTGAGAGAACCCTGGCGTATACGGCACGGAATCTATCCAAGCCGGATAAGGTTTGGTGATCATGTGGTTATCCTCCTCCTTTTCCTTGGCCTCTTTTACTCTTTTCTTGACCAACTGATTCATTGTTGCGAGGAGGGTTGTCAAGCTTGTATAAAAAAAGACGTATAATAAATCGTTGATTGCTATTCTTGAACCTCTTCACCATGCTAATAAGATTCAGGAATTCTCCAACAGAATGGGTTTCCACTTTTCATTGGCAAATCAAGAGGCAGATGATAAAATATGGCTCTGTTGGAATCATGAAGTGAATGTAGTGCTTGTCGACGCGTTTGAACAGTGTATCACAGTCGACCTTAATTCTGATCTGGTAAGGCTTACCATTGTTTATGCAAAGTGCTCCATTCAGGAGAGACGGCTTCTTTGGGAAAAACTTCAATTACTGTCCTAAGACATACAAGGTCCATGGATGGTTGCGGGTGATTTTAACGCAATTTCATATGTGTCTGAAAAACTTGGTGGCAGACCTCCAAATCTTTATCTTTAGAGGAATTCAAATGAAAAATTCACGGACTCGCCATTTCTGTGAGAGATCCGATCCCAGTTGGTTTCAACTTTTTCTTCCCTCTCAATTCCATCCATATCCCGCCTTCAATCTGAATGATCTGGAATTCATTTCCAATTCCTTATATCAACTAATGGGGATACCGGGAGGGAGGAGAGAAAGCACCCCGCTAACTTTTTCTTTCTTCTACCAATGATCAGTAGATTGAGCACTAACGGAATATCGAGAAAGAAAGAGCGGAGCAACTACATCAAAAAAGTGGGAAGTAGTGCTTTCTACGGCTACTTTCTCTCTTATATTATGATATTTCGAGTTAGAGGCGTGATCTATTATATCAACTAAGTGAACGAGGTACAGAGAAAGCGAATGTTACGAGCCTGTTGACGTTTTCTATATTTTTCATTCCGGTGGGACAAAGGTATTCCTATTTTATTTAATTTAAAGATAAGTTACACGATCTAATCTACTAAAAAGCCTGGGTGAAATAGAGGTCATAGGTTAAGTACAAGACAGAGAGGAATTTGGTGTTGCAGGATTGATGACCGGAAAAGGGTTAATAATTTGTTGATTAGTTTTAGCAGGTATATTGGTATGAATGAACATATTATAAATATAGAATATAGAAGAATCTCGCCATACGGCACGAGCAGTTGAGTACTATCATGCCTTTGTTCTGTGAAAGAAACTAAAAAACTTGCGAAGCACGCACCTCAATTACCCTGCCTGTGTGAATTGAACGAACTGACAAGTACAACCAGCTTGCTTAAGCTGGGTTTCCACCTATTTGTGAGTTTCGGCCATTTGAAGCAAAGTCTAAAGGACGTATTCGTTGCCGATTTGGGGTTCTGATGGAAGATACTGCTGAGGTTATACACAAAGTACACACGTGATTCTGCTCTGGAAAAACTCCCTGTGGTCCAGAGAGAGATGAAGTTTATAGTCAACCTCTGCCTCTCAGATAGCTTTCTTTTCCAACACTTCTATGTAGAGATGGGTGTAATATTAATATGATTAATAGTTTAAGTTTACTTGCAGTTTTTCAAAGTCTCAAATTTAGGGCTTGGTTCTGGCCTTGTTTCGTAGTGAATTTATGGATTTGAATAATTATAACACTGAATTCAAATTTGAAAATTCAACTTGACTTGTACCCGGAACAGGGAATAAGGATATCCAATTTAAATCCGGGTTCTTTTTTCTATTTTGCGCTTAGATGTGCTCGGCAGATGCTAAAGAAAAAGAGCGTGATGGCAAAGAGTTGATCGAGCGAATAATCACAGTTCTCAACTATCACGACTACTGGCGGAATTTCACTCAATTAAATAAACTATACCCTCATAAAACGAAGTAGTACTCCCCCACAGCTGTTAACACAATTTTAATGTCATTCTCGACTCTATCCCTGACTGGGTGTTTGATTTCAGGCCCTTTCGAGGGAGGTATCTGATTGGTTAATGTCAGCCCGGCTTGCATGGACTTCCGGTGGTTCTTAGTTGACAACTGCATTGCAATTTTAAATAAAAAAGTAAAAAGATGCTTGTACGCACATTAGATTTGCTAACTCAATTGATCCTACTGTGTCTAGATCAGGGTTCCCGTTTAAGAAAGCTGTGTTAGCTTTGTATTGGCTCCCATCTTACTTAACGGGGGCCCTAGTTGAATACCGATCAAAATTGTGTGAAATTTTTTAACTTTTCTAATAGAGAATTATTAGTTATGTAAAATACCCCGAAAAGTCCTCATTTACCCCGGCAGGTAAGCTCCGCAGCGAAAGGAATGAAATCCTCTGCTGCGGTCGTGAAAGGTGATCAAATCAGTTTACCTTCTAAGAAGCTATTGGCTATATGCTTAACACATGCAAGAAAAAATAGAATAGATAAACTTTCTTTGTTAGGTCAGGAAGCAGTAAGATCAGTAATGGTCCAAAAAGAGGAATAGCGGCCTTATAACTGTTCTTCTCTTTCTTTCTAAAAGGTGATAGATAGAAGGACTACTAGTACTTTACTAAGAAAGCTATCCGTAGATGCCTTATTCAGTCTTAGAGCTAAGAGTTAAGCGCTTAAATCAATTCAAGCCGTTTGGTTGCTAAATGCAAAAAAAAATTTATCAAAAAGATTTTTTCATTACTACTACATAAAGCACTACATTACATAAACAACCACATATGCCTTTAATAGAGCTTTAAAAGCATTATGCTAACTACATTAATTATTTAAAAAACATAAAGAAGTCAAAGGATAGGCCTTAACAAGTAGACAGAAGATAAAGTCACGACTTTTTTTAATTTCTTCTAGTGGTTTTCCCGGTCACCGAGGGTGACAGCCCGCACAATGAGTGCTTGCTGCTCCTCCTGCAGCACTTGCAGCCTCCTCTGCCTTTCCCTTATACCCTCTCTGGCAGCGCCAATGCGCTCTTCTGCCTCTGCAGGATCTCTTGCTCTAACATTTCTTAAAAAGAGGTTTAGCGCTCTACGACGCTCTTCAATTTCATTTTTCAGTTGCCCCATTTCGGCAGCAATTGCGGAAAGCCTGTTTGTAACAGCCATAGCCATACGTGCTATTACTCAATTTCTTTGATTTGAATTTGATGAAGACACTTATCGAGCCTCTATTTATAGAGTGGTAGAGGAATCTCGCCATGCGTCACGAATTAGATGGCAGGCACAATTCTTACTAGTTCTCCGCACTACTTTTCTGCAGTTGAAGACTCTCATGCCTTTTTAATGAAAAACTGGCTGGCTCTGGCTACCTTGCGGAGCAAACAAAATCTCCCCAAATCACACTGCCTGTATGAACAAACAAACTTTGCACAACCAGCTTACGTAGAAAAGATTCCATGCCAATAGACTCGTGACATCCATGTACTGAGTCGTCAAATGAGCCACGTTAAGAAAGCCCAAGCTTATACGCATTGGCCCACAGGGTGTCCCAAGAGGGCCCGAATGAAAGACCCAAGCTTACATGAACCATCAAAGAAAGTCCTACAAATAAAGACTTGGGCCTGTCAAGCCTGCTTTCCTCGATGGAAGCCCACAGAAGGGCCAAAACACAACAAGCCTACCCATCATCAAAGCAAGCCCAAGCCCATGCAAGAAGGACCTCATTGTCATGGAAGCCCTTTCCTTACTCCTCAATATAGTCTATGAGAACGTTTTTCTGACCAACTCTCATGGCTTTAGGAGGGGGCGGGCCCCTAAGCTAGCTCTCGCCTTCTTCAGGATTTGCTCCACAATTCCAGCTATGATCGAATGAATGAAGTTAGAAGCTAAGGGCTTTGGTCGAGTGCTTTGCCAATCATTCTTCTATGTACGAGAGTCATAAGGCAGGGGAAAGAAAGGCAGCTAGGAAGACAAGCTAATCCGAAAGGGCCAGCCCGAGCCAAGGACTAACAAGAAAGAGGAGAGACCGAGATGTGATTTGGCAGATGTACAGCAAATTTTGTGGGAATTCAGAGCACCTGTAGGTCTAGCTTTCTAGTTATCTTAAAGCAAGTTTTGCAAATTAGGGTCTTATCATTGCTTTTTAAAGTAAAAACTTCCAAACAAGATCAATTATTTTAATGCTTTGAGTTTATAGTAAAGAACAAGAGACTTTTTCATTTGGTGAATTTTAAACGTTTTCTTTATGGAAATCAAACTTGGTCTCGGTTTTCCTGGAAAAGTCTTGAGCTAACCTCTTTAACTCCCCATCGTCATCTCTAGCACCACACTCACATCTCACCATCCAAGTATCAGATCCACCTTCGTACCTCAAAGGCGTGTCTAAATCTATCCCACTTCCACTCACACCAACTCCTGCTCCCGATTCAACTACTCCAAAAAGTACTTCCATATCCTCCATTTCATCCAAGCCTTCGATTCCGATAACCACAAACCATTCTGTGATAAAAGAAGTATCCCTCAGTGCACTTTCAGCTGCTTTCTTTAGGTCTCCAATAGTTGCATGCATAGGCACTACTACTATCTCACCAGGTGGCAAGCCCCTCTTGACTTCAATTTCCTTATCAGTTGAACTGGGCAAGAGTCGGCAAATGATTGTCAACCACTGCTCTTCCTCTCCCTTTGGTCGAGCTACTTTCCTCTTCCTCATCCCTAATTGGAAATTCCTTCACGAAGTGCTTGGTGTCCAATATTGCTTAAGTAGCCAACTCCACCAACTCTGATTCTGGGTATCCTAGCAGCACATGCTCATACAGATAAAGCACATCATTGCTAACATCAACTCCAGGAACTAGAGTTGCTGATGAAAGGGACTGAAGAACTATCTCTTTCTTTTCTTGCAATGCGTTCACAATCACTTCCGCTGCAAACTCTAGTCTTCTTTTAGGCCATCTGCTATCCATGTGAGTAATAACAGTAGTGAACTTCCTATAACTCAAAGACTTTTCCTTCATCGGGTGCTTGATCTGGAGGGCTGCTCTGGTTGTTGTAATGAGCTAAGAATCTCCAGTGCTCTTTCATAATTGTGTTCTGTGACGCCGAAGCTTCCTTGGCAGAACCTGTACCCCCATCTACCAAACCAAGAGTGTCCGTAAGCAACGCCATGGAGAAGACGAAGGTCCATAGACCGCTTCTTTGGTAGATCCTCAACAGTGATTTTCCTCTCATATGGTTCCCTCCTTATGTGCATAAAAATAGTATTATATATATATATATCTATATATATATTACTATTAATTTCTTCTTCAAATCGACCTAAAAATATAATAAATTATAAGTGTCTTAGCACCTTTTCTTTACTCGTGATTCAGGCAATCCAATCTTCCGTGTGTAAGGTGGAAGCCCCCCAAAAAGGTTTTCCATTAATGGGTGATCAAAAGCATCCGGTCGATATTAGATAGAATGCTATAAACCTTAAAAGAGAGATTTTTGAGGGACCAGGCTTTGTCGTTTAGTCCTCTGAAAGTGAAATTGCTAAAAAAGAAAAAAAGGGATACACCAACCATCCGCTCCGAGCTGTGTACCTCCGTCTTGAGTTGCTTTGCCGAAGACTCCTCGCGTTTCTTAGTTAGAGAGTAAAGGGCGGTGTAAGTGGTTCCCCGTTTGCACCCCTCTTTCTCAGTTTGAGCTGATAGACTTCTTCTCCTATTCGCGAGAGTTTCACTTGCTTAGGCTTCCTCTTGGCTTTGCTTCATCCTCTCCATTTCTAGCCCTTGTAAGTTGAGTTGATCCAGAAAGGTATATATTTAAGGCACCTCTAGGAGGGGAAAACGGCTTCATTACCGAAAAACATTCGTTTCAACATGTCGAGGTATCATACGATCTTCAGAAAGGCGATTTCTTGGATAGTAACCTGTTCTGTTGGCTTGGCCCCTTCCCCGGAGGGAGTCTTTTTTAGTAGTTGAGAAGCAACCTCTCTTCCCATTTAGGTCGGAGCGTCAAGATGAGTTTTAGTTACAGGGTTATTCACAGGTTTGAGTGAGATACATTACATATGATTTTAAGCAAGGAGCGAACGCAGCTGTTCGTCGGAAAGACTTCTCCTCTTCTCCTTTTGCACCGCCCATTTCGTCGTCTACTAAATAATATATATGATCCTGTAAGGGTAGGAACTCTCGCTACCTTGTACGTAAGACTTTCTCTTTATTCGCGAGAAAAGCATGCCAGAATCTCTTAGGTAATAGTTGCATGCGGGAGTATTCCGAATGGTAAACTATATATAGGCCTAGGCAGTTTAGTTTCCCTTGTATAGCTGCCCTTTCCGAAGTTAGTGAGCCTAGCTCAACCGTTGGGAGAGGCAGAAGCAGCAAGGCCTCGTCATCAAGATCTTAGTCAACGGCATCTGCCAACAAACAAGTCTTTTACGCCAAGAAGCTCTTCTTCAGTTCCGCGTAAAGAAATTGCTTGATGAGATAAGTGCAGGTATTCTACAGTTTCCATTGCATTTCCAAGGTGAAGATTCTCGTGTTCGGTTAGCAGGAAGTGAAGCTTTCTTATCCAGGAAGTTACTTTTCGCAATGCAAGTCCTGTTTATCAATTAGTCGAGTCGCTTTTAATCTGTTTTTGAAATCATCCGGTTGAGCTAAATGGAAGGCAGAATAGGGCTACGGACCTTGAGAGAGGTGGGAATTTGGATGAGCAGCTGCATAATGAGACAAATACATTCTCGCGAACAGCAGCCGCATCATACCTATAGGTGCTGACCCTTGGTTACATTGGTTCTAATCTGCAGCTCACTTTTAAAAGGAATTATTATCGCTTAGCGCTTGTGCTAAGGAAGATATATAGATTTGCGGAAGAACTCTGCCGCCCGAGAAGCTTGAGCTTGAAAGCGGTATCGTACACACTTATCTTTATTCTCGTAAACAAAAACCGGGAGAAGGTCCATTGAAAGAAGGAATTCGCGCCTACCATAAACTCCCAGTCAGGAGAAGAAAGATCCCGAGAATTTCTACCCACTAGGGGACTTTCGCCCGAGGATACGGGAACATGAACAAAAGACCGTAGGAGTTGGGAGCAGCCCTCGCTTCGCTCATGCGTAACCGCGTGGTTAAGTACTCTATTCTATATTGCCTTACTAAACCTTACTAAACAAAAAATAAACAGCAGGATCTGCATCAACGGTAATTGGTCGCTATGTTGTGTCCCATCAGCTTGCTTCTGGCGAGATGAATAGCTTGTTTCTTCCATTCCGACCTTCGATACGAGGATTCATCCGAAATCGATTGGTTAACGCGAAAGCTGGAATTACTTCGGCCGTGGCACGATCATAAGAGCAAACCCTAAAGTCTATTTTCCACAAACGAATGCCATAAAAAAGGGAGATGAGCTTGCAAATCATTAAAGGAGATTAAGTAGGAAAGTCCTACCCCGAATCCATTATAGATTAATTAGTCAGCTGCCGCAGCTGCCCGGATATAAAGTAAAAAGACAGGATTTCCACTTCAATGGTGGGAAGGGGTTGTGACCTACGACCACCATAATAGATGAATGCATTAATTTGAATTTCTACAACATGGCACTAAGGCAACCAACGTTTTCTAACATATGTGAGGTGCTAACGGGAAGATTGTAATCTTTCTTTAATTGATCCTAGCTCTCGCCTTGGTGCTTGTGATGCAGGGATACGTGAGTCACCGCCTAACTATCAGCCTATACCCAAAAACGATAAAGGGTACAAAACTCGATCAACCCCTGTCTTCCATGGATTATTTGATTACGTAGTTCGCCTGGATAGTTTAACCTGGGATTAGAGCCCATATATGTGTACCTGGAGGGGCTTGTACCCTAGAGGTTGCCAATCTATCGATACCAGACTCAACTCTAATAATATAAAAAAGAAGTGAGTAAACTCCATAACGTAAAAAGACCTAAATTAGACCACTAAAGCGACGACCTAGAAGGGTACCCCTTCAACCCCTATAATTGCTTGCTGAAGGACAACTCTGGGAAGCTTGAAAAAGACCAAATAACAGTAACATAATCACAATATCATAGATTAGGCCGAACATTTCATTCTACTTAAGAAAAGAGGCCAAAATAGAATGTGCAACTCAGCCCTTGACCCTTTGGGATGCGATTGATCTGTTTTTCCAACTAGACTTTTCAACCTAACCCAAAGTTATATTCGTAGGTCGGTTACTATATATCGTAGGTTGGTTAGGTCGGCTTGCCTCTAACCTGCTCTCATGACTGCTAGATTACATACTTGACTTTTGTTCCTTCCTGCGTTTATATTTTTCATTGTCTTGAACCTTTATTTTTTCTCTTCGGTGACTCCCTCTCCTTTCCCTGCGCCCGCGGTCAAGCT